TTGGGATCTGATGCTACACCGCTGCTCAATACTTTAGTGGATCGACTCTATTACATAAGTTGATTCCTAACTTGATATCCCATATCGTGACATAAGTAAGCAGTTCTTAACTGTATCGACCCCAAAAGCTCGCTAATTGATCTTTACGGTGCTTTCTTTATCAATTCGATCCTTTATCCATAGAGTATAATATGTAGGCGTAGGCCGTACTTATTTTCTTCCTTTTTTTTGTTATCATGAAGTTTCTTTCCTTGCTACAGCTGATAAAAATCGTTCCTTTGGACGACGCATATGTAGAAAGCCTATTTTTTTTAGTATTGACTAACCAATTTGATCTTTTTTTCCTTCTTTCTATAGTGGAGATAGTCGCACGTAATGACAGATCACGGCCATATTATTAAAAGCTTGTGGTAAGAATGGGTTTCGTTCTAGTGCCCGGAAGTAATATTCCAAAGCCTTTGTATGCTCTCCGTTGCTTGTGTGTATAAGGCCTATGTTATAGAGTATATAACTTCGATCATAGGGATCAATTTCTGGTCGCGTAGCTTCATAATAATTCTGTAAAGCTTCCGCATAATTTCCTTCGGATTGAGCCGACATCCGTTACGGTCGTTCATTTTTTTAAAAAAATCTCCGCTCCAGAACCGTACGTGAGATTTTCATCTCATACGGCTCCTCCCTTCTGTGCATAGTACTAAGGGGAATAATCCATGGAATCCAAAATTCCCTATTCTTATTATGAACTGACAGGAGCTGGTATTTTTACAAGAAATCTCTAGCCAGCCTTCCCGCAAGAGGTTTTTTTTTCTTAACACCAATCGTATTAGTACTAGATAGAAATGGTAACTCCAACGATTTCCTTGTCCTCAACGCCTACTATTTCCAGGAATTAGTCACTTCAACGATCTTTGATGGTTATACGAGTATCCAAAGTACGAACGAGATGGATGTTTGTTGTCCCAACCATTCTTGTTAAGCCCGATACCGATAAGGAAAAGGGCAATTTATAACAAAGTTTTCGTGTTGTTGATTCCTAGTGTAATGCTTCTTCCCTATGCCGCCTATTGGTACTATTGGAGTAGGATTGCCCCGCAATACAGAACCTATAGGTGTAACCTTTTGTTCAATACTAAGATCGATAATTAAAGTAAATTAAAGTATCTGAGGCTGGATCAATCGAGGATACACGACAGAAGGAATTGTTCTATCTCCAAACTTTACCTTCACTAAGCGTAGCTTTATTTCAAAAATTGGGTTCTTTCTATTCCGAACCACGTCTTTTCTCGTAAGAATGAAGTGAGGGCTAAAAAAAAAACAAGAATCAAATCACACCATCTCTATAATAGGTAAATGCCTTTTTTTCTCCTGAAGTTGTCGGAATTATTCGTAATAAAATATTGGCTATAATCGAAGAGGTCTTATCAATAAAATTTCCATTTATCCGAGATCTAGGCATAATTAGCAATCCATTCTATAATTCTTCTCATTACCCTCTCCGCTCGGGGAAAATGATCCCACAAACAAAGGAACTGTACATTACAGAATAACATAAAAAAAGAAAAATGATAATTAAAAAGATATGTACCTTCCGCTCAAATTGTATTCTTTTCGGACAAAGAGGGATAGGAGACTTTTGAATCAGATTGAATTTCATATAAATTTCGTAGTATACAAATGAGCAGAACTATTACTATTTCATCTAAGTTGAATAACCAAGGACTTTATTTTACTATGGATTCTTATAACTCGAGAAATTTGGATTTGGTTATGATCCAAGGAAGAAAAGGGATGGAATAATCATTATACCATGGAAATGAAATAGAAAAATCCATAGTACGATTCATGAATTTGGAATAGATCTATGGGATAGATGATAAGGGGATAAATGATAAGAGAAGTTGTTGTTGATAAATATGAAATTTGAAAGGAATTTTTTATTCCTATAGAACCTCGGTTGTGCCCGTACTGCAATAAAATAATATGAGTAACTCGCTATTCATTCGGTTTATGGTCAATAATAAGATTATGTAGGAAAGATGGCCGAGTGGTTCAAGGCGTAGCATTGGAACTGCTATGTAGGCTTTTTGTTTACCGAGGGTTCGAATCCCTCTCTTTCCGTTTCTGTTAATTCACCAGCGTTACCGACCACAATATATCAAATCAAATAACAATTCATATGATTATTCCAATAGTTTTTTGGATAAAAACCTCTATTCCTAATTCCATTACTGTGATACGGGAGCGATTTATGATATGATATGTGAATGAGAAAAATGCGAATCAAGGCCCTTAGATCTATTTACTTTTTCGTTGAAAAAAGGGGACATAATTGTCTGAACCCCCTTTCTTTCTTTGTTATGTTCGTTAGGTTCAAGTCTGTCGGGAATAATATTCTACGACTAACAACTCATTTATTTTTAACCCGATCCATTTACTATCTATTATTTGATTTACTAATCCTTTATATTGGAATGAGTCAATAGTCAAATGATTTGGTAGT